AGTTCTAAGATTTTTGAAAGAAAGAACAAAATTCTTTCTAAGAGTTTCAAAAGAAACAAAAAAATGGATTATCAAAAGCGTTCTATTTATAAAAAAAATAAAAAAAGAACTTTCAAAAGTAAATCCAATTCTATTATTTAGATTGAGCGAAGTAGATGAATCGAGGGAAACTAAAAAAGAAAAAGATTCTATAATAAATAATGAGATAATTCATGAATCATTTAATCAAATTCGATCTACAAATTGGACAAATTATTCATTAACCGAAAAAAAAATGAAAGATCTAACTGATAGAACAAGCACAATTCGAAATCAAATAGAAAGAATTACAAAAGAGAAAAAAAAAGCAACTCCAGGAATAAATATTAGTCCTAACAAAAGAAGTTATAATGTTAAAAAATTAGAATCACAAAAAAATATTTGGCAAATATTAAAAAGAAGAAATGTTCGATTAATCCGTAAATTACATTATTTTATAAAATTTATCATTGAAAAGATATACATAGATATCTTTCTATCTATCATTGATATTCCCAGAATTAATACACCACTTTTTCTTGAATCAACAAACAAAATTATTGATAAATACATTTACAATAATGAAACAAGTTACGAAAGAATTGATAAAACAAATAAAAATAAAATTGACTTTATTTCCAATATAAAAAAGTCACTTTCAAATATTCGAAATAATAAAAACTCACAGATTCTTTGTGACTTATCTTCCTTGTCACAAGCATATGTATTTTACAAATTATCACAAATACAAGTTATTAACTTGTATAAGTTAAAATCTGTTCTTCAATATCACGGAACATCTTTTTTTCTTAAAACTGGAATAAAGAATTATTTTGGAACACAAGGCATATTTCATTCCGAATTAAATCATAAGAAACTTCGGAATTCTGGAATGAATCAATGGAAAAATTGGTTAAGAGGTCATTATCAATACAATTTATCTCAGATTAGATGGTCTAAATTAATACCACCAAAATGGAGAAATAGAGTCAAGGAACGCCGTACGGCTCAAAATAATAAGGATTTAAACAAATGGGATTCATATGAAAAAGTCCAATTAATGCATTACAACAAACAAAACGATTATGGAGTATATTCATTACCGAATCAAAAAGATAATTTTCAAAAATACTATAGATATGATCTTTTATCATATAAATGTATTAATTATGAAAAGAAGAGGACTTCATATATTTATGGATCACCATTACAAAGAAATAAGAACCAAGAAATTTCTTATAATTACAACACACATAAACACCAATTATTTGATATGTTGGGAGGTACCCCTATCAATAATTATCTAGGAGAGGGTGATATTATGTATATGGAAAAAAATCTCAATAGAAAATATTTTGATTGGAAAATTCTCAATTTTTGTCTTAGAAAAAAAGTCGATATTGAAGCATGGATCGAGCTCGATACCAACAAAAATACTAAAACCGCCATTAATAATTATCAAATAATTGATAAAATTGATAAGATAGGTCTTTTTTATCTTACGATTCATCAAGATCAAGAAATAAATCCAACCAATCAAAAACAAATCTTTTTTGATTGGATGGGAATGAATGAAGAAATACTAAATCGTCCCATATCGAATCTGGAATTTTGGTTCTTCTCAGAATTTGGGCTACTTTATAATGCCTATAAAATGAAACCATGGGTTATACCAAGAAAATTACTTCTTTTAAATTTGAATATAAATGAAAATGTTAGTGAAAATCAAAACATCAATGGAAAGGAACAAAAAGATCTTTTTATTGCATCGAATGAAAAAAAATCTTTTGCATTAAAGAATAAAAATCAAGAAGAAAAAGAACCCGAAGGCCAAGGAAATCTTGGATCAGATGCAAAAAACCAAGGAGATCTTGGACCCCTTCTCTCAAACCAACAAAAAGATATTGAAGAAGATTATCCTGGATCAGATATGAAAAAACGTAAAACGAAAAAACAATACAAGAGCAACACGGAAGCAGAACTCAATTTCTTTCTGAAAAGGTATTTACTTTTTCAATTGAGATGGGATGATGCTTTGAATCAAAGAATGATCAATAATATTAAGGTATATTGTCTCCTGCTTAGACTGATAAATCCAAGAGAAATTGCTATATCCTCTATTCAAAGGAGAGAAATGAGTCTGGATATAATGCTGATTCAAAAGAATTTAACTCTTACAGAATTGATGAAAAGGGGGATATTGATTATTGAACCCCTTCGTCTGTCTGTAAAAAATGACGGACAATTTATTATGTATCAAACCATAGGTATTTCATTGATTCATAAGAGTAAGCACAAAATGAATCAAAGATACCGAGAAAAAAGATATCTTGATAATAAGAATTTTGATGAATCCATTCCAAAACATCAAAAGATAACTGGAAATAGAGACAAAAATCATTATGATTTGCTTGTTCCTGAAAATATTTTATCATCTAGACGTCGTAGAGAATTGAGAATTCTAATTTGTTTCAATTCAAAG